CTGAAAGATTTAACTGCATATTTAAAAAATAGCCCAAAAAGTGAAATGAATGTTCGGATAATTGATTTATATGGATCGTTCCTGGTTGAGACCAAACATCAAAATGACATTGCCATAAATAAATAAAATAGTATTTCCATTTATTCATCAAAAGAGGCGTATTCTTTGAAACCAAAATTGATTTTTCTTGATATCTAACATAATGGATGAAAGGATCCTTGAAGAATGATAAGGTATACGAAAAATTCTTATCAACGACTTGTACAATATGTTCTATTTTTGCACAGAAATAAATTCGTTCAAAAAGAACGCAAAAAGATTCTACTCTTAAATGAGAGGATTTGTTACGTAGAAAAAAAAAGATATATTCATATTCCCATACATATAAATTATATAGGAACAAGAAAAATCTTGGATTACTTTTTGAATTTGAAAAAATAGAAATGGATTTCTTTGAATTAATAAGACTATTCCAATTACAATAATAATAAAACAATCTTAATAAATGAAAGAAAGAGACATCTTTCATCCAGTATCGAAGGATTTGAATCAAGATTTCCAGATGGATAGGATAGGGTATTTGTATATCTGACTTATAATTTAAATATGTAAATTTATCTTCCAAAAGGGGAAAAATGGAATGAATTGATCGCAAATTATAAAAATATTTTATTATTTCTCCCCCCCCTAAAGAAAAACGAAATTGTAGGGAAAATGGAATTTCCACGACAACAACAAAACCCTCTAATATTATTTGAGAATAAAAATTATTGTTATATCCCCAAAATGGATTTTTGTTAGACTCATTAGCATAAATGATCAAAGGAGTCTGTTGATACATTCGACTAATTAAACGTTTTACAATTAGTAAACTAGATTTATTGTCATAACCTATATTTTCTACAAAAATGGATCCATTTAAATCATGATCATAAGCAAGTCCATAAATATACTCCCGAAAAATAAGTGGGTATAGTAAGTCATGGTGGCGAGATCTATCTAGTTCTAAATATACTTGAGATTCCTCCATTTAATGATAAAAAATAATATTTGATCAAAGGATGAGGGATTCATTGGATTATCAAATGATACATAGTGCGATACGATCAAAACAGGGTATTCTATATATATTAATTATATACATTTCTATATTAATTGTATACATTAATTAGAATTCGAATAAAAAAGAAGAAAAATGAATATAAATAGATACCTAGAAAATAAGTAAAATCCATCAACGGATTCTCTCTCCTCGCTTTTTCCATAGAATTGTTCTAGGATAACAAGCGAGTTAGAAATCCTTTATTTATTATTATTTTTTTTCTCAGCCCAATCGCTCTTTTGATTTTGGAAAAAAATGTCTTTATCAATATACTCCTTTTTTACACATTTACCACTACCTCATAATATAATGGAAAATAGCTATATAGTTAGGATTCATAACAAAAATAAATAATCCATTCATGGGAAAAGCTTTTCCTACATCAAGCACTAATTTATTTTTAACGTACAATTAGATGGGGTAATCATTCAAATGAAAAATAAATGAAAGCTCGTTACTTTTTGTTTCCCTAGAATTGGAGCTTCCAAGCTCTATCCCTTTATTAATTAAACCCAACTGAATTTTTTTTGTTCCAAGCCAAAAATTCAAACAAAAAATTTGGGCGGATTCAATAAAAATGAAATATTTTTAAAATTCGCCATTGATACGACATGCTACTTTTTCCATTCATTCCCTTCTGGATCAGTCGTGGTCTTACAAACTCTACCGATGGTATGGACGAACCAATTACTTCATAAAAATGTGTCAAAAATGGAGTCGCTCTTAAAAGCCGAGTACTCTACCATTGAGTTAGCAACCCCAATAGAATTCTTAAAATAGAATGAGTGTGTATATCCAATCGCAAAATAAAAACAACAAAAATAAAAGATTAAATTTTATACTATGTTATACATTATTATATATATATTTAGTTTTTTATTTGCCTTTCAATCAAAAAAGAACTTCTTGTTTGTATCGCAGAAAATCTAACGACCCCACCATTTTATTTTATATTTAAATTAAGTAAAGAAAAAAGTCTATGTAACGTAAGGAAATAGATACATTTATTCACGATCGAATTATACTTGTTTAATACATTATTGTCAATATTAGTAGAATACAATATATAAAACAAACAAATTCATTTTTTTTTTCTAATAAATATCAGGTATATCTATAGAACCATTTATCTATTCCATTGAAACTTAATAAAAAATAAAAGAATATAAATTTTATATTAAAATATATTTATAAATAAAAAAGTATATTCTAGTAAGTATATTATATAAGTAATAAGTATTCAAAATATATACAAAAAGTATCTTTGTACTCGGCTCAATCCTTTTTAGGAAAAGATTGGGCCGAGTTTAATTGCAATTAATGGAACGAACGATAATTACTGGATTACAAAGTATCCATTGCTGGGAATTCAAATTTGATCTCCTTCCATACTTCACA